ACCGTACTTGAGAGTTTCCTACCTCATACGGCTCGACAATCGATTCTTTTTGCTTGCGCCCCGTCTTAATCTACCTTATGTTAATTGAATTAGATTTGTCATATTGTCATAAAAGTATCCCATTTTTGTTGGGTTAGCCAGAAGAAGTTAATTACATAAGTTTAAAACTCTAATTTTTTGATCAATAAAAAGCTTTATCTTTTCTCCCACCTTCAGAGGAATGAAGTATGAATTGACCCTATATCCTATATATATATATAATAGTGTTAAAATATAGTGTTAGAATTCTCTTAAAGGTAACTATCTCGATTGCATATATGCAATTTATATAATATAGATATAGAATTTTTGAAAAAAGACTTTCCTCCCTAATATCCTAATATAATATAAGAAAAAAGAACTTACGATCTTTGGGATCTGATGCTACACCGCTGCTCAATACCTTAGTGGATCAACTCTATTACATAATTTGATTCCTAACTTTTATCCTGTATCACGGGATAAGTAAGCAAAGCAGTTCTTAACTCTATCGACCAAATAGCTTGCTAATTGATCTTTACGGTGCTTTCTCTATCAATTCAATCCTTTATCCATGGAGTATATAGGCTTTATCCATTTCTTCTTCATTTTGGTTCTCGTGAAGTCTCTTTACTTGCTACAGCTGATAAAAACCGTTGCTTTAAACGACGCATATGTAGAAAACCTATTTCATTCTAGTATTTACTAGTTAATTGGATCTTTTTTCCTTCTTTCTATAGTAGAGATAGTCGCACGTAATGACAGATCACGGCCATATTATTAAAAGCTTGTGGTAAGAATGGGTTTCGTTCCAGTGCCCGGAAATAATATTCCAAAGCCCTTGTATGCTCTCCGTTGCTTGTGTGTATAAGTCCTATGTTATAGAGTATATAACTTCGATCATAGGGATCAATTTCTGGTCGCGTAGCTTCATAATAATTTTGTAAAGCTTCCGCATAATTTCCTTCGGATTGAGCCAACATCCGTTACGGTCGTTCATTCTATTCAAAGAATCTCCGTTCCAGAACCGTACGTGAGATTTTCATTTCATATGGCTCCTCCCTTCTTTCTGCGCATAGTACTAAGGGAAATAATCCATGAAATTCAAATTTGACTATTCTCATTATGAACTGAAAGGGGCTAGTATTTTTACAAGAAATCTCTAGCCAACCTTCCTGCAAGAGGTTTTTTATTAACACCAACTGTATTAGTACTAGATGGAAATGGTAACTCCAACAATTTCTTTGTCCCCAACGCCCCCTATTTCCAGGAATTAGTCACTTCAACGATCTTTGATGGTTATACGGATACCCAAAGTATGAACGAGATGGATGTTTGTTGTCCCAACCATTCTTGTTAGCCCCGATACCGATAAGGAAAAGGGTAATTTATAACAAAGTTTTCATGTTGTTGATTCCTAAGTGTAGTGCTTCTTCCCCTATGCTGCCTATTGGTACTAGTGGAGTAGTATTGACTCGCAATACGGAACCCATAGGTGTAACCTTTCGCTAAATACTAAAATCAACAATTGAAGCATCCGAGGCTGCATCAATCGAGGATACACGACAGAAGGAATTGTTTTATCTACAAACTTCACCTTCACCAAGCGTGGGTTTATTTTAATAATTTGGTTTTTTCTATCTCGAACCATGTCTCTTTTCTTTCTCGTAATACTGGACCTAAAAAAAAAAAAAGAATCAAATCGCACCATCTCTGTAATAGGTAAATGCCTTTTTTTCTCCGGAAGTTGTCGGAATTATTCGTAATAAGATATTGGCCACAATTGAAGAGGTCTTATCAATAAAATTTGCATTTATCTGAGATCTTGGCATAATTAACAATCCATTATATAATTCTTTTCATTACCCTTAGGGTAAGGGGAAAATTATCCCGCAAACTAAAGGAATTGTACGGTACGAAATAACATAAAATAAAAACAGACTAATTCTAAAAAAAGATGTGGACCTTTTGTTTGGATTGGACAAGGAGAGATATGAAATATTGAAATCAGATTCGATTTCATTCTAATTTCGTAGTATAACAATGAACGGAACTATAAATATTTCATCTAAGTTGAATAACCAAGGATTGTACTGCGGATTCTGATAATTCGAGAAGTTTTTATTTGGTTATGATCCAAAGAGAAGAAACAAAAAACAAAACGGATACTTACCTTAGTCTAATCCATTTTTTTTTTTATATTTATAGAAAAATTATTTCGTTTTGTTTTTTGTTTGCATAACATGCATATGCCATGTCATACAATTTAAATATAAAAATACACGGGACGATTCAATAATTTGTATTAGATCTATGGGATAGCTAATGAGCTAAATTTTTGTTGAGAAATAGAAAATTTGATTTGAAAGGAATTTTTCCTATGGAACTATTCATCAGTCGCACTTGTACTGCAATAATATGAATGACTCGCTATTCACTCGGTTTCTGGTCAATAATAAGATTATGTAGGAGAGATGGCCGAGTGGTTCAAGGCGTAGCATTGGAACTGCTATGTAGACTTTTGTTTACCGAGGGTTCGAATCCCTCTCTTTCCGTTTATCTTAATTCACCAACGTTACTGAATCAAATCAAATACCATCATCTCAACAAGAGGATCCTTATTTGATATAAATTCTCGCTTCCTAATCACATTACTGTGATACGTAAAATACAAATATCGGAAAAAGAAAGAGCAAAAAATATTACCGCTTGTCCGTTTGTGATATGATAGGTGAATAATAAAAATTAGGACCAAGGCCCTTAGATCTATTTATTTTTATTTCGGCGAAAACAGACAAAATTCTATGAATTTTTCTTTGTTATTTTTGTGAGGTTCAAGTCTGACGAGAATAATATTCTACGACTAACAACTCATTTATTTTCAAACCAATCCATTTACTATCTACTATTTGATTTACTACTCCTTTATATTGGAATGAGTCAAAAGTCAAATGTTTTGGCAATTCCTCGTGGGGGGATAAAGAAATATAATTTTTAATCAGAGCTTTCGATCTTTGTTTATCCTTCGTAGTAATAATATCTCTCGGTTTACAACGATAACTTGGTATATCCACTATACCACCATTAACTAAAATATGTCTATGGTTAACTAATTGCCTGGCTCCAGGAATCGTCGAAGCTATACCCAATCGGAAAAGGATATTATCCAAACGCATCTCAAGTAATTGTAGTAAAACCCGACCTGTTGACCCTTTGGCTTTTCCAGCGATATGCACATATTTAAGTAATTGTCGCTCTGTCAGACCATAATGAAACCGCAATTTCTGTTTTTCTTCTAGACGAATACGATATTGCGATCTTTTACCAGAACGCAATTGGTTTTTAGGATCACTTCCGGATCTAGGTCTTTTACTAGTTAGTCCTGGTAAAGTCCCCAGACGACGTATTTTTTTGAAACGAGGTCCTCGGTAACGAGACATAAAGACTCCTTTTTTATTTTATTGAAATTTCATTGTTTAAGAATAAACAAAAATGAAAACTGAACTCTAAATTAAGACTGAACTAAAGGATAAACAAAGCAAAACTAAATTTATTGAAATACTACAAAAAAGTAGAATAAAATAAATTGTATCACTATCCGTATTTTTGGTATATATGTATATATATAATTTCTATATATAAATATAATTTTAAAATTTTTTGTATATGTATATATAGGAAGTTGTGGCTACGTTTTATAATTTGTTCTTTTATGATTTGTTCTGTAGAAAGAGATCTAATTCTTCCAATATGTTGTTTTTTTATTTATAGTTGCAAGTTACCACGACATAATAGATGGATCAGTTATTCAACATTTTGATAAAATGGGGAGAGATACTCTCAATCACGTAAAAAATCGATAGAAAAAAGCCGGCTATCGGAGTCGAACCGATGACCATCGCATTACAAATGCGATGCTCTAACCTCTGAGCTAAGCGGGCTCACATATCACATAACATAAGAGAAAAATAGTATATAGAAATCAAAGAAACTACCGGATTTCATTTATTCATCTATTAGCCAATCTTAGCTTAACTATATTATTATAATTTTATAATACTAACTATATTTATATTTAATATGAACTAGAACCTTATAGTTGTATATAGTTCATATTTTATTAACTATTATAGAACTAACTATATCTAACGATATAGATAGAATAGTTAGAATATATAGAACTACTTCTAACTATAATGTATAACATAATGTATTTACATATATGTATATATGTATTTTTTTTTCCAAATAATTTCTATATTAGATATATAGTCTTATATATTATATATATATATATCCTTCTATTTATATATATATAAATAATAAATATAAAAGATATTAATTATATATTTATAATTATAATATATAAATAAAAAAAAAAAATGGAATTTTACTTATTTAATTTAATTAATTATAATAATATGAATATAAATTATGATGAATATCAATTTAATCAAATTGTAAATTACAATTCGAAAAAAATCGAACTCTTTCTGAAAACTTAAAATTTTTTAAAGCAGTTCTATAAAATTATAGAAATTTAATAGTTATTAACTAGTAACTTATAATTTAATTGTTAATTATATATAGTATATAGTTATAGTGAATAATAGGTGCTAAGATAAGAAAAGGATAAAGAAAAGATACAATCTAAATTAAAACTAAATTAAAATGAGACATTCCTCTGGTTTGATTCGGAAAGGGAAGATATAGGACGAAAAAAAAAGAATGAATATTGACCGTTCCACTATTTAAATTCGCACTGTAAAAATGAAAGGTAGGGGGAAAGGTATATATGTTGGATATACTTATCCATATTGAATTCCGGATACATCAATGATAGAATAAATTTCGAAACAAAGTTCATCCAAAAGTTCATCCAATATCCAATAAAAATATATATATATATATGAACTGATGGGGGATAGACAAAAAAACTAGATAGGAGCATACAATACACTTTTTCAATATAGAAAAAATTA